ATGAATAATTGGCTTTATGGTGGAAAAAAAGACGTCAAATTGCAAATTTGAAGATGTACAAGTTACTAAAGCTTGCGTGGTTAAAGTATGAGTAGATACTCTACTTGATTAGTTCTATCAAAACTATCCTTTATTCAGGCATCATACTTCTATAGATAGAGATATAATGAATTTATATTTAGTTATATATTTTATTATATTTGTTGAAAATTAAGAATTAAAGTATTATAAGAAATTTAAATAAGGTAGTTAAAGTTCAAAGTTCATATTAATATAAACTAAAATTAGTAATAATTATAAAAAGTTTGATTCTTGCTTGGATTTTTGCTTTATAATTGTAGAGTACATGTAAATTTTAATGGGAAAGGTGGTAAAGGGCTAAAAGTCTCTTACTAAGATAGAAAGTTATTACTTTAAGGTATTGATTCGCAGTACAAGATATTATTTGTTTAGTTGGGGCTTGATAACAGCAAATTATATGGAAATCTGATAAAATTTTGTGCCAGCAGTCGCGGTTAGACTTGGAGGTTAAGTAGAAATATTTTGGTTTAAGTTATTTGAAGAATTATTTTTAATTTAGATTTATGGTGGATAAAAGGTGAAATTGAGTTATTGTAATATGAATTTGAGTTGATTTAAGAGTTATTGGAGGCTTATAAAGTTGAGGGATGGACTAGGATTAGATACCCTATTACACTTAATAGAGAAAATTTAAGTACCTGAGTATTAAGAGTTATGTTCTTTAAATTCAGAGAATTTGGCGGTATTTTAGTCTTGTTAGAGGAACCTGTTTTATAAGTGATACTACACGTAATATCTTGCTAATTTTTGTTTAACAGTTTGTATACCGTCATTATTAGATAACTTTTATAGAATTAGTTATTGTAATTAAGGATTTAAGTATATTAGATCAAGGTGCAGCTTATAAGTTAGAAGAAATGGGTTACAATAAAATTTATTTAGAATGGATCAGTGTTAAAATTAGTATTGTGAAGGCGGATTTAATTGTAATTAAAATTTAATAAGTTTTTATGATAAGAGTACTAAATTATGTACATATTGCCCGTCGCTTCCATTTAAGGTGGAATAAGTCGTAACATAGTAGGTGTACTGGAAAGTGTACCTGGAAGTAAAATTTTGTTAAAATTTGCTTTGGCAGAAAATGCGTTAAATTTAGAATTTAATTATATAGGGATATACNATAGGTAAAAGTACTTAGTACTATGATTATTATAATTTTAAGGTATCTAATATTAATTATTTGTGTTTTAGTGGGAGTGGCTTTTATTACTCTCTTGGAGCGTAAAATTTTAGGATATATTCAGATTCGTAAGGGTCCAAATAAATTAGGTGTTATGGGGTTATTTCAGCCTTTTTCTGATGCAGTAAAGCTCTTTGTTAAGGAGCAAACTTTGCCTGTTATGTCAAATTTTTGGCCTTATTATTTATCCCCTGTATTTGGTTTGTTTGTATCTTTAGTTTTATGGGTAGTGATTCCTTATGAGTTGGGTTTATTAAATTTAGAAATGGGTGTGCTGTTCTTTTTATGCTGTTTAAGGTTGGGAGTCTATCCTTTAATAAGGGCTGGTTGGTCTTCTAATTGTAAATACTCTTTATTGGGGAGGCTACGGGGAGTAGCTCAGACTATCTCTTATGAAGTTAGGTTAGCTTTAATTTTATTGTCTTATATTTTTTTGATTGGGAGCTTTAATTTTATTGAGTTTAGAGTTTACCAGGAGTATGTTTGATTTTTTTGGTTAACATTTCCGTTATCTATGGTATGATTTAGGTCATGTTTAGCTGAGATAAATCGAACTCCTTTCGATTTTGCAGAGGGGGAGTCTGAATTAGTATCTGGGTTTAATACTGAGTATAGAAGGGGGGGCTTTGTATTGATTTTTATGGCGGAATACGCTAGGATTTTATTTATAAGGGGGGTATCTACTTTACTTTTTTTGGGGGGTGTTGTGACTAGGTTTTGGTTTTGTTTAAAATTAGTGATAGTTAGGTTTGCTTTTATTTGAGTCCGGGGGACTCTTCCTCGATTGCGGTATGATAAATTAATATATTTAGCTTGGAAGAGATTTTTGCCGGTATCCTTGAATTATTTGGTTTTTTTTATAGGACTAAAGGTATTTTTATACTAATAAAATTAAATTAGTTTATTGAAATTAGTTGGCAATTAGACTAAAGTATCTAATTAATGCTTTCAAAACATTTGTTTTTTATAAACTAAATTACCAGTTTAATAATTTATCCCATAAAATAGAAAGTAGAGGCCTAAGGATATAGTATAAAAAATAAAGCAAGGTTAGTGCTTGACCTACAAGGATGTAGGGATCTTCTACTGGGCGGGCTCCGATTCAGGTTAACAGCAGGACTGTGGAAATTAGAACTCAGAATATAATTTGGTTAAGAGGATAAAAGGAGAGCCTTTGGAATTTAGCTATAAAGGTTAGTGGGAGAATGGCAAGAATAGCTACTGAGGCTACTAGAGCTACTACTCCTCCTAATTTGTTAGGAATTGATCGTAAAATAGCGTATGCGAAGAGAAAATACCATTCAGGTTGAATATGAATAGGAGTTACAAGAGGATTGGCGGGGGTAAAATTATCAGGGTCTCTAAGTAGATAAGGATTTAGAAGGGTAAGCATAATCAGAAGGAAGAGTATAATAAGGAATCCTACAATGTCTTTAAATGTAAAGTAAGGGTGGAAAGGAATTTTATCTATATTTGCAGCAAATCCTAGAGGGTTATTAGCACCTGAGTGATGGATAAAAAGAATATGAACCATAGAGGCAGCAGAGATTAGAAAGGGTAGAAGGAAGTGGAACGAAAAAAATCGTGTTAAAGTTGCATTATCTACAGCGAACCCCCCTCAAATTCATTGCACTAAATTAGTCCCGATATATGGGATAGCTGAGAATAAGTTAGTAATAACTGTTGCTCCTCAGAAGGATATTTGTCCTCAGGGTAAGACATACCCTAGAAAGGCAGTGGCTATAGTTAAAAATAAAATTATTACTCCTACTATTCATGCATGAAGAAGGGTAAATGAGCCATAGTAGATACCCCGGCCAATATGGAGGTAAATACAAATAAAGAAAAATGAAGCTCCGTTGGCGTGGATAGTTCGAAATAATCACCCATAATTTACATCTCGGCAAATATGGGAGATACCAGAAAAAGCAAGATCGATATGGGGTGAAAAGTGGAGAGATAAAAATAACCCTGTTATAATTTGGAGGATAAGGCATAGACCGAGAAGAGACCCAAAATTTCATAGAATGGAAATATTACTTGGAATTGGTATATCAACGAATGCTCTGTTAGCTAGTTTGAATAAGGGATGGGATTTTCGCAGGGGTGTGGTCATTTGTTTATGTATAATAAGATCAGACCTTTATTTAGGATTAGAATTAATGTTAAAATTTAGGATAGGTGTTTTTATTTTTTTAGTTATGATGGTATGTGGGCTTAGAGCGTTTATTTCTAAGCATAAGCATCTATTAAATGCTTTGTTAGGACTAGAATTTATAATATTAAGGGTATTCGGTATAATTAGGGTTAATGTTACTGGAATAGGGATAGAGGTATATTTTGTTATATTTTTTTTAGTTTTAGTAGCCTGTGAAGGGGCGTTAGGGTTATCTTTGTTGGTTTCTATTGTTCGATCTCATGGAAATGATTATTTTAGGAGGTTAGGGGTTCTTTCATGTTAAAGTTTTTAGTATTTAATTTGGTATTGATAATTTTTATCAGAAGGTGGGAGGTAGTTGAGATTGGGTTACTTATAATATGTTTTTTGGCGTTGGTATTTAGATTAAATCACGATTTCTTCTTTTTTAATTTGAGCTATAGGATAGGAGTAGATTTTTTAGGGAGTATTTTAATTATACTTAGTGTTTGGATCATTATATTGATAGTGTATGCAAGCCAAGGTATTAAAAAGACTAATAACTTTTACTCTATATTTTTATTTGTTAGATTAATTTTGCTGACGGTTTTATTATTAACTTTTTGTTCTACGGATTATTTGATATTTTATGTTAGTTTTGAGAGGTCATTAATCCCTATGCTTATTTTAATTTTAGGGTGGGGCTATCAGCCTGAACGTATTCAAGCTGGGATTTACATATTATTTTATACTTTATTCGCTTCGTTACCTTTATTGGTGTCTTTATTAAGATTATATAGGTTAATAGGAAGCTCGAGTATGGGTTTAATATTTAGAGTTAGGGGATCTTCTTTGAAAATTTTGTGATATTTTTGTACTATTTTTGCTTTTTTAGTAAAGTTACCTTTATATATATTTCATTTATGGCTGCCAAAGGCTCATGTTGAGGCCCCTGTTGCTGGGTCTATAATTTTAGCTGGGGTACTTTTAAAGCTTGGGGGGTATGGTTTAATTCGTATTTTGACAATTTTCTCTGATATTAATAAAGTATTTTCTTGGTTGTGGGTAAGAATCGGGATTTTAGGGGGGGTAATTGTTAGATTAATATGTTTACGTCAGGTAGATATAAAATCACTTATTGCTTATTCTTCAGTTGCTCATATAGGATTGGTTTTGAGAGGTTTAATTGTGGGGAGTGTATGAGGTTTAAATGGAGCTGTAGTAGTAATGGTGGGACATGGGTTATGTTCTTCTGGCTTGTTTTGTTTAGCAAACATAGTCTATGAGCGTTTGGGCAGGCGTAGTTTAATAATTAGGAAGGGTCTATTAAATTTTATACCTAATTTAGGTATATGGTGATTTTTATTAATTGTGGGTAATATAGCAGCCCCCCCAACGTTGAATTTATTAGGGGAAATTAGATTAATAATCAGAGTAGTAAGGTGGAGAGAAATTGGTATGATTGGAATTTCAGGTTTATCATTTTTTAGGGCTGTTTATACTTTATATATATATTCTCTTAGGCAACATGGGTTGTTTTTGAATTCATTATATTCTTGCTGTTCTGGAAAAGTAACTGAATATTTTGTACTGATAATACACAGTTTACCTTTGAATGTAGTAATTTTAAAGGGAGCAATAGTATTAACTAATTTTTAGGGATAAGGTGGCTGAGTTAAAGGCGTTAGATTGTAAATCTAAAAACAAGTTAAACTTTCTTATCAGAAGAGTTATCGGTAAGATTTAAAAGATTGGACTTTTTTTTACAGCTTTGAAGGATGTTAGTTTTATTAACTTAAAATCTTAACTAGTTATAAGTAGGGATGGGGTGAGGAGCCCAAATAGGTTTAGGAAAGAGAAGAATGGTAATCTTACAGAGGGGGAAATTCTTAATGATTGAGTTCATTTATTTTGGGTGTATGAGAATGATACAGCAGAAAGGGTAAGGCGAATATAAAAGTATAGGGTAATGAGGGAGGATATAAGTAGAATAACAAGCGGCGTAAAGAATGATGAATTAATTATTTCCTGGACAACAATTCATTTAGGAATGAATCCTGAAAATGGAGGTAGACCTCCTAATGAGTAAAGTCTTAAGATGGAGATAGTTTTTGAAAAAGTGGTTTTGTTGTTATTTATTAAATGGGGAAAGTAGTAGGCTTGAAGGGAGTGGAAGAGTAGGGCTACTGAGGTAGAAATAATGGAGTATATAATAAAGTAAATAATCCATAAGGTTTCGTTGATTAATATGGAGAATAATATTCATGAAATATGGTTAATGGAAGAGTAGGTAAGAATTTTTCGAAGGGAGGTTTGGTTTATACCTCCTAGGGCTCCTACAATAGCAGAGGTAAGGGCGATTATGAAAACAAGAAAATAAATGTATAAATTAATTGGTAGGAAGGAGATTAGAAATATAGGAGCTAGTTTTTGGATAGTTATTAAAATAATAGCTTGAATTCAATTTAATCCTTCTATAACTTGGGGAAATCAGAAGTGGAATGGGGCAGCTCCCAGTTTTAAAAGGAGAGCCAAGGAGATAACAAGAAAGGAGGGATTTATTGAAAAAATAATAAGTGAAGAGGAGAAAATAATAAGAGCTGAGCCTAAGGCTTGGACAAGAAAATATTTTAGGGATGCTTCTGATGGAATTTTATTTCTTCTTGAGGAGATAAGGGGGATAAAGGACATGAGGTTTAATTCTAGTCCAACTCAAGCTGAAAACCATGAGGTGGAGGAGATAGATAAGATTGAACCTGAGATAAGGGCTATGGAAAATATAATTTTATATGGGGAGTAAGACATTGAAAAGAGAGAGGTTTACTCTCATAAACGAGGTATGAGCCCATTAGCTTAATTAGCTTATCTTTTGAGTATGTACAAGTGTAAAGTGCACGAGAAGTTTTGATTTTCTTAGGGCTGGTGTAATTCCGGTGTTCATAAGTTAATAGCGAGTCCTGGTAGAGGAATTAGAGGGCCTATAAAAAATATTGGTCTTGGTTTAGACAGAAAGGTAGTTTAGGGTCAAGCATTTTATATTTATTTTTAAATAAAATAATTCTTATTATTTTAAACAATAAAGATTTTTATAAAAATTTGGTGTAAAAATGTTAAAACTCTAGTAAGAGGGGGGGGTAAAATTTTAGAAATAGGTATATATATACATTTAAATCTATATAGAATATTTCTAAGACATTATAATGGGTTAATGATCTTATCTATACAGAACTAGAAGATAAGACCTCTTCCCATTATATGAGAATAAATCCTTTAGGGACAGAAGATCCCCCTCGAGGACGGGAGATCTGTGCCTAAATGGATTTACTCTAGTTTTAGATTCTTTACATTTAAGGGAAGATATTCCTCTTGATATGTGCTATAAGCACTAATAAGAAGCTTGGTGAGATAATTTCTAAAACAAGATAATCTATAATTTTATATTTGTCATATTAAAGCTAAAGTTTAGCGTTTCAGTTACATTGAAGAGGTTATCGTGATCGATTTATTTTGAATTAAAATAGCTTGTTTGTTTTAAGAGTAAGAAAAATATTTTGATAATTAAGTAATTGAAGAGAATAGGTTTATAGAACTATAGAGTAAAGTATTGTGAAAGAAAGCTGAAATAATTTATATATTGAATAATGTTAAAGTAAAAGTAAAGTTTTGTACCTTGTGTATCAGGGATGTTTAATATTATGTAATGATTATATTATTCCCGAAAGGAAGATAGCTAAATTATAATTTAAGTTTTTGTTGTAAAAAGATTCAAAATTTTATTTTAGTAGTGATATGTTAGACGGGCTTTCTGATATCTGGTTCTTTGTGAAATAAATTTAATTTAGTATTTATATTTATGTAGTATAATTAGTTGGAGTAGAAGGGTTAAGCTTTTTATTTAATTTTTATGGGAGCAATAGAAGGAAGATGTTTAATTAGGCTTAGAAGTAGCTATATTTATAAAGTGTTATTATTAAGATTTTTTTAGTTTAATATTTTTTGTTCTTTAAATAAGTAAGAGAGAGTATTTAAAATTGTAGCTTAGGTATTTAAAATGGTTGTATTAGTATATAATGATTTATGAAGTTTATTATGAAATGGTGTGAAATTATAAAAAGTTCATTATTTAATAAAGGAATTCGGCAAATTTACTTTCGCCTGTTTATCAAAAACATGTCTGTATGGGGGTTTATAGAGTCTGGCCTGCCCATTGGGTTACTAAAAGGCCGCGGTATAGTGACCGTGCGAAGGTAGCATAATCATTAGTCTTTTAATTGAAGGCTTGTATGAATGGTTGGACGAGAAGTAATCTGTCTCTGTTGAAAAAATTGAATTTAACTTTTAAGTGAGAAGGCTTAAATAATCTAGAGGGACGATAAGACCCTATAAAGTTTAATATTATAACAATAGAGAATTAATTAGGTTATAAGATTTATTATTGTAGGTAGTATTTTGTTGGGGCGACAAGAACATAAATAATTTAACTGTTCTTTTTTGTATCAAAAATATTTGAGTTGATGATCTTTTTAAGAGTATTAGAGTAAATTACTTTAGGGATAACAGCGTAATTTTTTTTGAGAGTTCTTATCGACAAAAGAGTTTGCGACCTCGATGTTGAATTAAAGATTCTTTATAGCGCAGAAGTTATATAAGAAGGTCTGTTCGACCTTTAAATCTTTACATGATTTGAGTTCAGACCGGTGTGAGCCAGGTTGGTTTCTATCTTTTAGAGTAGTGAGAGTTATTTTAGTACGAAAGGATTGAATAGCCGAAATAATTTTTTGTTTATAAAGTGTAGAATTAGTTATATAGTGTTAATATATTCAGAGAAAAAAGAAAATCTTTTATCTTTAATTTCCAAAATTAATATTTTTTAAAACTATTCTCTGGAACTAATTAGACTTGGAGAGTCGTAAGGGTCTACAAGAGATATTAATAATTTTTACTACTACAATTAAGGTGAGGAGGAGGTATAGGATTATAAATATAGTAAAGAATATAGGAGGAAGTGAGTAGATTATACTTGTTGATGAGAGTATAAGGTTGATTTTATTTGAAGATAAGATGTAGGAGGAGAAGATATGTATTTTGGATGGTAGGATTATTGGATCTAACAAAAATAGGGACGATGAGGAAACGAGGGTGATGGGGATTAGAATAATAGAGTAGGATATATTTAGCTTAAAGGGCTCATTGGAGGCTAGGGATGCTACATAAATAAAGAGAATTAATATTCCTCCTAAAAAGATTAAAAAAAGGATATATGAGAATCAGAATGAGGGGTTATAGAGACCTGATGAAATGCAGATAATGGTTGTTTGAATAAGTAGAATTAATCCTATAGAAAGGGGGTGGGTTAGTTGGGAGAATAATAGGGATAGAATTAAAATTAAGGGGAAAACGAAATATGAGATGTCATTCAGTTTTATTGTTTAAATGAAGTTTTAAGAAGTAGTATTCATCTTAGGTTTACAAGACCAATATTTTTTATAAACTATTAAAACTAGTTGGGGGATTTAAATAGTTTAATAAAAACGTTGGTTTGTGGGACCAAAATTATGACTAAGTGTATTTTAAATTATGTTATGGGGTATTTCTAGACATCTAATTAGTTTAGTTTTTTTATTTATAAGGTCTTTGATTGTAATAGGAGCAGGTTTAATAAGTTTAAATTTTAGTCTAAGATATGTAATTGAGTGGGAGATTATTTCTTTAAATTCTTCTTCTGTTGTAATGACTTTGATTTTTGATTGGGTAAGTATAGTTTTTTTAAGGTTTGTTTTATTTATTTCTTCTATAGTTATATATTATAGAGGGGATTATATAAGGGGTGATATAGGCTATAATCGGTTCATGTATTTAGTTTTTGCGTTTGTTCTTTCTATAGGGTTTTTAATTATTAGTCCTAATTTGATTAGGATTCTTTTAGGTTGGGATGGGTTAGGGTTGATTTCTTATGTTTTAGTTGTATATTATCAAAATGAGAAATCTGCTAATGCCGGAATACTAACTATTTTATCTAACCGAATTGGTGATGTTGGTATTCTATTGAGTATCTCTTTAATATTTATGTTAGGAGGTTGGAATTTTATTTTTTATGGTTTATATATAGGAGACCAGTTCATTTTAATAAAGGGTTTAGTATGTATGGCTGCTATGACTAAAAGGGCACAGATCCCCTTTTCAGCTTGGTTGCCGGCTGCTATAGCAGCTCCTACTCCAGTATCGGCGTTAGTTCACTCTTCTACATTAGTTACGGCTGGGGTTTATCTTTTAATTCGATTTAGAAGGGCTTTAGAAGGCTCTTCTGTTCAGTCTTTTTTGTTAATTATTTCTTGTTTAACTATGTTTATGGCTGGATTGGGGGCAAATTTTGAATTTGATTTAAAGAAAATCATTGCGCTATCTACTTTAAGACAGTTAGGTGTTATAATAAGAATTCTTTCTTTAGGATTTTCTGATCTTGCTTTTTTCCATTTATTGACTCATGCTTTGTTTAAGGCTTTGTTGTTTATATGCGCTGGGGTAATTATTCATAGGTCTAAAGAGTGGCAAGATATCCGGAGAATAGGGAGCCTAGTAAGAGGTTTGCCTTTAACTAGTGTATGTATAAATTTAGCTAATTTGGCTCTTTGTGGAATGCCCTTTTTAGCTGGATTCTATTCTAAGGATTTAATTCTTGAAGTAGTCTTCATAAGAAAAGTAAATTTTTTTAGATTTTTACTATATAGAATGGCTACAGGTTTAACAGTATGTTATACTTTTCGGTTGGTATTTTATACTATAAGGGGCGAAAGGAATATAAGGAGTATTATATTTATTGGGGAGAGCTACAATATGATAATGAAATCTGTGGTTATACTAAGATTAGGAGCAGTGGTAGGAGGATCCTTTTTGGCTTGAATGGTGTTTCCTGAGCCGTATATAATTTGTTTAAGGTTATTTATAAAAATTTTTGCTTTGCTGCTGAGAGGACTTGGGGCACTAGTTGGTTATATTTTAAATATTGTAGGAGTGAGGTACAGGCTAAAAGTTTTAATAACTTATTTTCCTGTTGTTTTTATAGGTTCTATGTGGTTTATGCCGTTGCTATCTACTAGTAATTTGTCTTATTTTAGGTTTTATGCAGGAAGGGTGTATATGAAAGTAATAGATAAGGGGTGATCGGAGTATTTAGGAGGATCCGGTGGGTTCCAGAGTTTTATAGGAGGGTCTAAGTATTTACAAATAAGACAAGATAATATAGTAATGATTTATATAAAAAGATTTTTTTTATGAGTAATTATTGTTTTTTTTTATTTGATTTAGATGAACTTATATATTTCAATTAGAATATTGCGTTGAAGTTGCAAGGGTGGCTATTAGTCTGTAAGTGTTTAATTTTTAGAAGAAGATCTTCGGTTTTACAACGAAAATGTAATGTGTTATTTACACTATAAAAATGAGAAATTAACGGAATTTAACCGCTTAAGATATAAGTTAGAAGCTTTTTCTTTGGCATAAATCTCCTTGATAGGAAAAAGAATTCAATTGTATCATTAACAGTGATAAGCCTCTGTTTGGCTTCTATCAAAAATTAGAGGTATAAACCAAGAGTTAGGTCGAAACTAAATGCAAATGTTCGCTTTCTAATTTGAAATAGGTTAAAAAACACTTTATGAATGCAAATCATATGTCATGGTTGACTACAATTCCAGTGGGCTCATTCTAGGGCTCCTTTTCATCACTCATAAAAAAGTCCAAAGAGAAGGATTAATAAAAAGAAAAGTCCTGAGTAAGTTCATGAGAAGATATTAGTAAATGGGGCTACTGAGGCTAAGGGTAGGAGTAAAGTGATTTCTACGTCAAAAATTAGGAAGATTACGGCAATTAAAAAGAATCGTAGGGAGAAGGGGAGTCGTGCGGAGTTTTTAGGGTCGAATCCGCATTCAAATGGGGATATTTTTTCTCGGTCTATAATTGTTTTTTTAGATAAGATGGAGGAAAGAAGTATAATTGCAGACACAATGGTGAGTGTAAATAGAGTAGAGGATAATATAGTTAGAATTAATTTTTCTAAAGATTAGACTTTTTAGTTGGAAGCTAAACGTACAATATATACTAAAAAATTATCTTCCTCATCAATAGATAAAGATGTAAAGGAAGAGTCAAACTACATCTACAAAATGTCAGTACCATGCTGCTGCTTCAAACCCGAAATGGTGACTATTGGAAAAGTGGCATTTGTAAAGCCGGTAAAAACAAACTGAGAGGAAAGAAGTTCCAATGATAACATGAAGCCCGTGGAAGCCTGTAGCTACAAAAAAGGTGGACCCATAAATCGAGTCGGCGATGGAGAAAGAAGCTTCTAGGTATTCATAAGCTTGTAGTCTGGTAAAGTAGATACCTAGAATGACGGTTAGGCCTAAACTTTGAGTGGCCTCAGAGAGGCTAGAATTTAAAATTGCGTGGTGAGCTCATGTTACGGTTGCTCCTGATGAGAGGAGAATAGTTGTGTTTAGGAGGGGAATCGAAAAGGGATTAAATGGTTGGACTCCCATTGGGGGCCAGTATACTCCGATTTCGATTGTTGGGGCTAATCTTCTATGGAAAAATGCTCAGAAAAAAGAGAAGAAAAATAAAATTTCTGAGACAATAAATAGAATTATGCCTCATCGGAGGCCTCTTATTACGATTTGGGTGTGGAGTCCTTGATAAGTTCCCTCTCGTGTGATATCTCGTCATCATTGAATTATCGTTAAAATAATTGTAATGAATCTAAAAAGGAGAAGGTCTGGATTGAATTGATGGAACCATTTCACTAATCCTGATGTTAGTAGTATGGCTCTAATGGATCCTGTTAGGGGTCAAGGTCTTATATCTACTAAGTGATATGCATGGTGTCTGTGAGATGACATTAGTTTACTTCTCTAGCGTAAAGTGTTCTTAGGACAGCGAATACATAAGATTGGATAATTGCAACAGCAGATTCTAGTATTAATAGCAAGATTTGGGAGAAAACTAATAGAAATATTAATCTAGAGGGCATAAGGGGTCCCATGTTTCCTAAAAGTGAAAGAAGTAAGTGGCCAGCAATTATGTTAGCTGCTAGTCGAATAGCTAAGGTGCCTGGGCGGATAATATTTCTAATAGTTTCAATTAGAACTATGAAAGGTATTAGAATATTTGGTGTACCTTGGGGCACTAAGTGGGCAAATATATGTTGGGTATGGTTGATTCATCCAAACAAGATAAATGACAGCCATAAAGGGAGAGCTAGAGAAAGGGTTATGGCTAGGTGTCTGGATCTTGTAAAGATATAAGGAAGTAAACCTAGAAAATTGTTAAATAGGATAAAACTGAAGAGGGAAACAAATAAGAGGGATGACCTAAGGTTTGAGAGTTTAAGGATAAGTTTAAATTCATTATGAAGTGTTTTGATGATTAGAGACCATAAAATAGATCATCGGGAGGGGGAAATTCAGTAAAATATAGGGATAAAATATAGGCCAATAAAGGTTGAGATCCAATTTAAGTGGGTAGATAAGATTCTTGAAGAGGGTTCAAAGATAGAAAATAATCTGGTTATCATTTTCAGGATTTTTCAGGTTTAATTAATTTAGGAGAGTCACAAAGGATTTTTAGGGGAGGTTTAATGAAGAAATTAAAGATAGAGAATAAAAAAAATCCTAGGGTAAATATGGAAAGTAAATTTAATCAGAGAAGGGGTCTTATCTGAGGCATATAAAAATATCGTGAAAGATTACTTAAGTTTGACAAACTTATATTATATATTAACTAATTTTTACCATAAGAAGTAGATGCTACTGTTTTAGGTTTAAAAGACCTAATCTTTTTATAAAGTATCTCATGCCCCAGGTGCTATCGGGGGAATAGTTCGGAATTAGAGGAAATTCAATCTAAGAATGAATTAATTGAAACTCTTTCGATTACAATCGGTATGAATCTGTGGTTAGCCCCACAGATTTCTGAACATTGGCCGTAAAATAGGCCTGGTCGATTAATTAAAAACCTTACTTGATTAAGGCGGCCTGGGACTGCGTCAGCTTTGACTCCTAATGCGGGAATAGTTCATGAGTGAATAACATCGGCGGCTCTGATGATGAGTCGAATTTGGGCATTAAATGGGAGAGTGGTTCGGTTGTCTACATCTAGTAACCGAAACTCTGGTAGAGCTTGATTCGAGGGAGGTATTATATAAGAATCAAATTCTACCCCTAGAAAATCTGAGTATTCGTAGGATCAGTACCATTGGTGTCCAATAGTTTTTAGGGTAACTCTAGAGTTATTTGTTTCGTCCAAGAGATAAAGAAGACGGAGGGAAGGTAGGGCGATAAAGATTAGGATAATTGAAGGTAAAATAGTTCAAATAATTTCGATAGTTTGGTTTTCAAGGAGGTATCGATTGATAAGGGAGTTATAGGAGGAGTTTAGTATAATGTAACCTACTAGGGTAGTAATGAGGATTAAAATAAATATAGTATGATCGTGAAAATAGATTAGTTGTTCTATAAGGGGAGAAGCACTGTCTTGAAATCCTAGGTATCTTCATGTTGCCATTTCTAAAAGAAGAGATTCCTTCATTGTAGGAGCTTAAATCCTATACATTTATCTGTCATTTTAGGTAGCTAGAGATTAGGGGGATTTCTGCGTATCTGTGGTCAGCGGGGGGATAGGGATGTTGCCATTCAATGGAGGCTCTAAGGAATGGTGAGAATGAAACAGATCGTTTAAGTATAAAAGCTTCTCATACAATAATTATAAACCATAAGACTGCTGTGAGGGAAATTAAGGATCCAATCGATGAGAGGATATTTCATGTTGTGAATGCGTCAGGGTAATCTGAATACCGTCGGGGTATTCCGTTTAAGCCTAAAAAATGTTGGGGGAAAAATGTAAGGTTTACTCCTAGGAATATAGAAAGGAAATGGGGACCTAGTCATTTAGGATTTAAGGAGAATCCTGTAAATAAGGGGAATCAATGTACAATCCCTGCGAAAATCCCAAATACTGCTCCTATAGATAAGACATAGTGAAAGTGAGCTACTACGTAGTATGTATCGTGTAGAATAATATCAATAGATGAGTTAGCTAGAATTACTCCTGTTAGACCCCCTACTGTGAATAGGAAAATAAATCCTAACGCTCATAGGAGAGAAGGAGAGTAAGAAAACTGGGATCCTTGAAGGGTTCTTAATCAACTAAAGATTTTAATTCCGGTAGGAATAGCAATAATTATAGTAGCGGATGTAAAGTAGGCTCGTGTATCTACGTCTATACCTACTGTGAATATATGGTGGGCTCAAACTAGAAACCCTAGAATTCCGATAGCTGTTATAGCATAGATTATACCCAGGGTTCCAAAAGCTTCTTTTTTACCTGATTCTTGGGCGACAATATGAGAGATTATTCCGAAGGCTGGGAGAATAAGAATATAGACTTCAGGGTGTCCAAAAAATCAGAATAAATGTTGATATAGGATAGGGTCTCCTCCTCCAGCAGGGTCAAAAAAGGTTGTGTTTAAATTTCGATCTGTAAGGAGTATGGTGATGGCTCCAGCAAGAACTGGTAGGGAGAGTAGTAATAGCACAGCTGTAATAAAGACTGACCAGACAAATAGAGGTATTCGATCTATAGATATACCTTTTGTTCGTATATTGATAGCGGTGGTTATAAAGTTTACTGCTCCTAGGATTGATGAGACACCAGCCAGATGGAGGGAAAAAATTCCTAAGTCAACTGAAGCCCCTGCGTGGGCGATAGTCGTGGCTAAAGGGGGGTATACAGTTCATCCAGTTCCTACTCCACTTTCTACTATTCCTCTTGTTAGGAGGAGTGTAAGGGAAAATGGTAGAAGTCAAAATCTTATGTTGTTTATACGGGGGAAAGCTATATCAGGAGCTCCTAATATAAGTGGAACAAGCCAATTTCCGAATCCTCCAATTATAATTGGTATTACTATAAAGAAAATTATTACAAAGGCATGTGCGGTCACGATTACATTATAAATTTGATCATCTCCAATAAGTCTTCCAGGTTGACCTAATTCTGTTCGAATGATTAATCTTAATGAAGTTCCTACTATCCCTGCTCAAGCTCCGAAGATAAAATATAATGTTCCAATATCTTTATGGTTTGTTGAGAAAAATCATCGTTGCGT